CTCATCTTCACTTCTACAACTCCAGATATTCAAAGAATATCTGTACGTTCTTTTTTTTATAGATCAAAGAGCTGAAGTTTCATTCATTTCATATATTATGGATAAGCTAAAAAAAAGAAATTCTAAACTAAATATAAATAAAAAAAAACAATTAAATTTAGAGGGATTCAGTACGATTTGAAATTTTTGAAAGATACTTTTTTCATATGAGCTGAGTCAATAGGATGAAAGAGTTAATGATGCAGAACTATGTACCGCGCACATCACTTAGATGGGGTCCAGAAAAACCCATAAAGTAACAACACAGGGGGAAATAAATAGAATATGAAAAGAAAATCGAAAGAAATGAATGCAAGGGGATCAGATTCTATTTGTATTATATCTGAGATGAATCTTGGCTATTCGTACCCCCCAACTCCCCTAGACCAGGCTTGGGGTCTTTCAATTACTTGTAATATAGAAGAAGTAGTACCATTCTTTGTGAACGAGAGGAGACACAGTATGAACAAATAAATAAAAAGAAGAGGCAATAAAATATATTTCTTTTACATACTTTAGATACTCTTTACTCATCTATAAATATTCTATATTTATTAAATAGAAAGGGGTATCTTATCTCTCCAGCCGCCACTTAGATGGATAAATATGTATCATGATCTATACTATTAATGAACATGTATGTCGACCAATTTGTAGAATAGATACTCATACAAATAACCCATGTGCCAGGAACCAGATTTGAACTGGTGACACGAGGATTTTCAGTCCTCTGCTCTACCAGCTGAGCTATCCCGACCATTCACGACGCATCATCCTCATTTTAATAGATGACTTGGGTCTATGTCAATTAAAAAGACGAAAAGGGGATTACAAAGTGTTATCCAGGCCTTGGTGGAATTTCTTAGATCTTAAAAAAAAAGACTTTGTAAGTTTCAGTACAGTACGGGCGATAATATGATCATTCCAATTTACAATCGGGGTTACTTGCTCAATGATGTTCATTTGTATGTGTATCATATATACCACAAGACTTGTGAAAAGAAAAAAATTAATGAATGAGAAACATAATGAACTTTGAACCGATAACGAAATGAGAGTATAGGATAAAAAATTAGGGAATCAACTGGGCCTTTTTGGGGATAGAGGGACTTGAACCCTCACGATTTCTAAAGTCGACGGATTTTCCTCTTACTATAAATTTCATTGTTGTCGATATTGACATGTAGAATGGGACTCTATCTTTATTCTCGTCCGATTAATCCATTTTTCAAAAGATCTATCAGATTACGATGGAGTAAATGATTTGATCAATGAATATTCCATTTTTTTTTTTACTTGGAATCGATTCACAACAATTCTTTCATTTTTCATATAAACATATAAAAAAAAAAAATATTCGGGTCGTCATTAATCATTTGGTTTGGAGATAGTATTTCAATACGTATACGTATATATAGGTTTATTCTTCATCCTTTCTGGAGTTTCGATGGAAGGATTCCTTTACTAACGCATCGCAGCCAACTCCATTTGTTAGAACAGCTTCCATTGAGTCTCTGCACCTATCCTTTTTTATTATCACTTTCTGAATACTTGTTTGTTTTCAGAAAACAGGATTTGGCTCAGGATTGCCCATTTGTAATTCCAGGGTTTCTCTGAATTTGAAAGTTATCACTTGGTAGGTTTCCATACCAAGGCTCAATCCAATTAAGTCCGTAGCGTCTACCTATTTCGCCATATCCCCACCTTTTTTGTGATTAGGGTCTTGATGCCGCTCTTCTTTATTCGTTTATTTCTATTAGGCCGGAACCGTTGAATTCATTAGATAGCAGTTCCATATTGGAAAGCGTTTTCTCCTGTTTGGGTTTATTGTCTATCTTCTTTCATCTCTATCGGTGGTCCAATAAGAAAAGATTCTATCAGTTCCGTATTCGAAATTCAATTCAATATAGATGGATATATACCACATATACCACATGTATATTATGTATACACATATATTATGTATATTATTATATATAATAATGTATAATAATGTTATACATAAATATATTATTATATATGCTAATATGCTATGCCCCTATGTTCTATCATTTTTAGCGTGTAATTTTGAATACTTGAACGGTCGATTCGTTTTTTTTTGTCTTAGCTTTCACCTTTCCGAATGAAAACACCAGAATGTTTCATCATGATCGGGATTGCATTTATATGAATTGCACTTTTCTTTTTCATTTTTTTCTTCTCCTTTTCTTAGGGCAGACCCTATATAACAATAACATAAATAACATAAAAAAAAGAACTAAAAAGGAATTTTTTTATTATAATATTATTTATATTTTAATGTTATAATCAAAATAATAATTACAATATTACAATGTCATTTTAATTCAAAAAAAAATCTTACTATCTAATTAAGATATTGATTATTGATAAAAATATATTTGATAAAAAAAAACCGAAATTATATATTAATTGCTATGTTTTATAATATTCAAATATCCGT